TAGATATTGTTTTTTCGAAGTCCATTAGTTTGAGTCGCGCCTATATTTCCTTCGTCGAAGCGAAAAAAAGACTCTTTCGAAAACTAGTCAATGGTGGCCCTCCATGGATTCACCTATATAAGCCGCGGCTAAAGTTGCAAAAATAAGAGCTTGGATACCACTTGTAAATAATCCAAGGAACATGACAGGGATAGGAACCACTAACGGTACTAACGAAACAAGAACAACAACTACTAATTCATCAGCTAATATATTTCCAAACAGGCGAAAACTAAGTGATAAGGGCTTTGTGAAATCTTCTAAGATGTTAATAGGTAAAAGGATTGGAGTTGGTTGAATATATTTCCTGAAATAAGCTAACCCTTTTTTAGTAAGACCCGCATAGAAATATGCCACTGACGTGAGTAAAGCCAAAGCAACCGTAGTATTTATATCATTCGTGGGCGCGGCTAACTCCCCGTGAGGTAATTGTATGATTTTCCAAGGTAAAAGAGCGCCCGACCAATTAGAAACAAAAATAAAGAGAAACATAGTTCCAATAAAAGGAACCCAAGGGCCGTATTCTTCTCCAATTTGAGTTTGACTCACATCTCGAATGAATTCAAGGACATATTCGAAGAAATTCTGAACGCCGGTCGGAATGGTTTGTGGTTTCCGAACAGCTAGCGCAGCGGAACCTAATAAGATAGCAATTACAACCCACGAAGTAATCAGTACTTGGCCGTGAACTTGGAAACCCCCGATTTTCCAATAGAAATGTTGGCCTACTTCCACACCGGATAGCTCGTATAACCCTTTTAGTATGTTGGTGGAACCTGATAAAAGATTCATATTGCTCTCTGACAAAAAGAAAACTTGAAACGAAATTATTTTGATTCAACCATCTTTTTCTTGACTTAACTACTTGAATCGTATATTTGGAATACCAACTAATCACACTCTATAGCCCAGTTCTTTTTATCTCGTTTTTGAGATTCAGAAATAGTAAGCGATTCGATAAATCTATGAGGGTTCCGAAACGACATAAGTTTTTTTGAGTCTTATTAATTACGGATTTTTTAGAGACTCAGAACGGCCCTCACGAATTGCGAATACTAATTTGTTAAGAATAAATCGGAGGGAAGAGATAGAATCATCATTCGCTGGAATCGAAATATCTGCGAGATTGGGGTCACAATTTGTATCGATTAAACAAATTGTTGGAATTCCTAAAGTGATACATTCCCGAAGGGCCGTATATTCTTCGTGCTGATCAACAACGATTACAATATCGGGTAAGTCTGTCATATATTTAATCCCGCCAAGATATCTTTGCAAGTGAGATAATTGTCTTTTCAAGATGGCCGCATCTCGTTTCGGAAGACGATCCAATCTTCCTGTTTTTTGTTTGGTTCTCAAGTCTCTAAACTTCTGAAGTCTCGTTTCTGTAGTCGACCAATTCGTTAACATCCCGCTGAGCCATTTTTTATTAACATAATGACACCGAGCCCTTATTGCAGCCCGTAATACTGAATCAGCTGCTTTTTTTTTAGTGCCAACAATTAAGAATTGTTTTTTCCTACTGGCTGCATCAAAAACCAAATCACAAGTTTCTGATAAAAAACGAGCAGTTTTAATAAGATTTGTAATATGCCTACCTTTGCGCTTTGCAGAGATATAAGGTGCCATTTTAGGATTCCATTTTCGAATATCATGGCCAAAATGAACTCCCGCTTCCATCATCTCTTCCAAATTTATGTTCCAATATCTTCTTGTCATTTCTCCCCACACTCCTCCCTCTTTTTGTTTTTTTTTTCAAAAAACAATAAAGAGACGAGGTACCCTGAAAAAAAAAATTGTTCCGATGGAACCTTCCCTTCTACCAGAGATTGGCCCGAAAGATAGGGCCAAGCCATTCTTCTTTTCTATTGATTATTATTTTGATTACTCTTACCAAATCAAATGACTGGATCAAATCCAAATCTAGATCCTTTGAAAATCAAAAGGGTGAATCTGCTCTTAGGAATCATTAAATACTAGAAATGATTGTTCTGATGTATCGTGGAAATTCTTTGAAAGGAAAGAATCAAATAACGTTTTGTGATGAAATAAAATATCTCTCATTTCCCCCTCGAATAGATTCTTCTCTTTTATTTCCAAAGGAAGATGCTTATGTTGCCTTGGAGGGTGCACTAATCCTTTGCCTTTGAATCCAGTACCAACCGGTATCATTCCCCCCAGAACAACGTTCTCTTTCAGGCCTTTCAACCAATCGATACGACCCCGGAGAGCCGCTTTTGCTAAAACTCGAGCAGTTTCCTGAAAACTCGCTTCAGATATGAAACTTTGAGTATTCAGAGACGCTCTGGTTATTCCCAATAAGACAGCTCGGTAACAGATCGCTTCTTCCAAAGCGCGTCCCATTCGTTCCGCTCGCAACAATCCAACGAGTTCTCCGGGTAAAAAAACATTAGACAGTCCGTCTTCTGAAACCAACACTTTGGAGGTTATTTGACGGACAATAATTTCGATATGCCTATTATGTATCTGCACGCCCTGGGATCGATAAACCTTTTGGATCTTATTAACTAAAGAGATACGACTTTGCACTATAGTTAGCTCAGCACCAATCAAGAATCCCCAAGGAATTCCAAGAATTCTTATTATACATTTGTTCCAACCCTCCACCCTCTTTTTGAGATTCATTGATATTGAAGCAATTGAACGCACTTCTAACACCTGTTCCACTTTTGGAAGACCTTGCGTTATATCACCAGATCTTGATTTTTCATAGATAAATGTAACTAATGTATCTCCTTTAGAAAGCATTTTCCCATAATGACCATGCACAGTTGCCCCTGGGGTAGCCAAAAAGGGCTTAGCCGATCGTATTATTACAGAGTCAACTTGAACAATTAGAACTTGACCCGATTTTAGATGCGGTCCTTTTTTGGTTATCCGTACATTTTCACAAATAAACTGCCCAAGACTAATGATTGTAGATGACTTTTCACAACAAGTGTAATGCAAAAAATCCCAATTTAATTCAAATGGATTCAAAATGATGTTCTTGCACGGATCGGGCTTCACAATTTTCCCATTTTCATCCATTAAAAAATATTGAAGTACTTGAAAAGTCGGTTTCAAATTGTCAAGTTGGAAATAGTTAGTTACCAAGATCTGATTAGAAGTTATTAAATGTGAAAATGAATAAAAATTCGCAATTTGAAGATCTGTTCCTAAAGGACCCAACAATTTCCTAGTTGAAATTAGGGGGTCCTTGTGACTGAATTCTTTTATCACATCGGGAGACTTTACAGCGTTGAATGGACCTAGTCGCGAACAAGAACAATTGGATGCTGACAAAATTATCAAAGATTGGCATTCGTTATTTTGATTCAACAACGTATGGATAGTTCCTTGATGTTGGGTAAGGGATTCTCGAATCCTTGAGGAATAAATGGAAGAAAAGGGGTTGATCCTGGTGCGATCTGATTCACTCTCGGAGATCAACCCTGAACCCGATAGATCATTCCTTTTGATAGTATACGAAATAGGCGGCGATTTTGCTAAGTCGATTCTTAGAAAATCTTGAATCAAACCATTTGTCCTTATTTCAACAAAGGAAGCACGGGCCTCGTCGCTAGAAGAACTTTTTTTGTCTTGGTCCCAATTCAATACTAAACAAGTCCGAACTAATTGAATACCTGTCTCCGAACTTGCCCGAATTAGCGTGCCGTTTCCATAAAAGATATAATTGACAATTTGAAGTTGTACATTATCCCTTTCTTGCAGTATATCCGGGGGTAAAAGTCTTACTAAATTTATCCCATCCGTTATTTCGTATGTGATTACAGGTCGAACTAAAACAAAATAGTTTCTCTTGGTAAGTGTGAGCCGTTGGATATAGAGCCATTTTTTGTCTTCCTTGGAATTTCTCTTTCCTGTTCTTGGTGGTATCAAAACGCCACTATGTTGGGAGATCTTTGCTGTCTTTCCAGGAAAATGGATATCTCCAGGAAAGATTCTAAGTTCAATTCTTTTTTTTTTTCTCTCCACTCGGACTAACCCGCCCACTCGGCTTCTTGTCTTTAAAGTGATTGGTGTATCTCCTCCAATAATACTATTGTTTCGTACCAGTATCGAAGAAGATTCGGGTAAGAGATGCACTTCCTCGGGAATAAAAAAAAATCGATCGACTTTTATTGGGTCTTTTGGCTTTAATTCCGTGACTCCCCCATACTCAATGAAATCCTCTTTTTTGACGATTGACTGCATTTCGACTGTTTCATATTTAGTAATTCCCGAGTGCTTTCTTCTATATTGCGGATCATCGAAATATGCAAGAATACTGTTTTTACGGAAAATCCCATTGATCGGTATTTCAATTGAGATCCCCAAAGAGGGTGTTAGTTCGTTCTCGCGTTCTTGAATCGTTTGGAGTGGGATGATGAATCGATTTCTTCGCCGCTTTGCCAATAAATCAGAATTCTCGTCGAGAATGGCCGTATATCTGAGATTACAAAGACCCGTTATGATTCGATTACGTTCTGAAGAATTAGGAATCCCACCCCCCCTTTTCCCAGAACACTCCAACCTAAAGAATTTGGGTCTCGCTTGATTAGTAGTTCCTGAGGGGTTCGAAATAGATCTTCGTTTGCTAGAAAGAGAATGAGCGTTCATTTGATCTTGATCCTTGTGAATCGAAAGGGAGACGAGACTGGATCTCCATGGCTCTCCTAATAAGATCCATAAATGACTTGTTTTTGGTAAGAGATGAACATTCCCATATGTAAATTCCGATGCATGATATACATCGGTATTCCAATGCATTTCGCCCTCTGAATCAGAATAAATATGTTTTCGAACCTTCTCTTTAACACTCAAAGTGGCTGTTCCTGCGCGCATCTCAGCAATTACTTGCTCTGATTCTACATATTGATCATTTTGAACTAAAAGAAAACTTTTGGACGGAATACGCACATTGTGCATAATATCTTCACTCTCAATAGTTACATACA